TTTAAGTAATATTTAATCCTACAGGTTTATAAATTTAAAATATTACTTAATTATATATTTAAATTCAATAATAATTTTATTAAAATTGGTTAACATATTTCATCTTAATTATCATTTTTATACAAGTTTGGGCCTCTGTATAATTTAAGAATAACTTTATATTAAAATAAACATTTATTACAATATTTCCATCTTTGTATATATAATATTATTTATATTTTAATTATACATATAATAATTATTTATATTAATATAATAAATTATACATTAATATATTATAATTATATATATTATTATAAATTAATATATAATTATAATATATATAAATTATTAATATATTTATAATATTAAATCTATCCTCATACTATAGAGGATAGATTTATATATATATGAAATATTTAATATAATATTACCCTAATTAAATTAATACCTTATTGAAAATTAATATAAAAATAAATTTTAAATTAAAATCATAAATTAATGAATTAAATAGGTTAATTATAATTCTATTGTTTTCTTTTTTTATTTAGGTAAGAAAAAAGAAAACAATACTAAAGTAAGATTACGATATTTTGATATATTAATATATTTTTTATTAAAAATATAATTCCTGTATTAATTTATACTTCTTATATTTGTTAATTCCATTATTTAATTAATTATTATACCTCACTAGTGAGTACAGATATGTAAGTAATCCCCTAATTACTTATATATTTCTATTTAATTACCATTATTTACTCACTAGTAACATACATATTGTAAATAATCTTTTATTTATATATCATTATTTAATTAATTATTATACCTCACTAGTGAGTACAGATATGTAAGTAATCCCCTAATTACTTATATATTTCTATTTAATTACCATTATTTACTCACTAGTAACATACATATTGTAAATAATCTTTTATTTATATATCATTATTTAATTAATTATTATACCTCACTAGTGAGTACAGATATGTAAGTAATCCCCTAATTACTTATATATTTCTATTTAATTACCATTATTTACTCGCTAGTGGTAAATTATAAATAATCCATTAGTTATTTATATTATTTAATTTTTTTTTTATTATAGGTTAATTTATAGATAACCTTACTGATTTATTCAAATATTTATGTTTAATTACCATAGTTATCTATAGTTGGTATGAAATATTATAAGTTAATACCCTAATTACTTATATTTATTGATTCTACTTGCTGAATTAATTAGAAATTTTAGTTTTGTATTAATTAAAACATTTTAGCAAGGGCCTATCTAAGGTTTAAACTTATCATATTGGGTTAATTGGGTAAATTAACCTTAATTGCTCCCCATAATCTGCTATCGTCTAATGGGATAGTTGAACAAATATTACTGGCCTACCCCCCCAATAGTTTAAGTTCCTGAATTGTTTATATTAACTTATTTAAGTTTGATTCTTGCTTCTGTTTTAGTTATTCGATTAATTTATATATTTTCAATTTTTAATAATAATTGTAATAGTAATTAAAATTTTAAAATTTATTAAATTAAATTAAGTGATTTGTTTAAATAGTTGATAAATGCTGTGCCAGCATTCGCGGTTATACAGTTAACTAGAGTTAAATCTTTTGGTTAATTATTTATTTATGTTTATAGGTATTTTAAGTTTTTTATTTAGGTGGAATTTATAATTATTTTTTTTTTCTATAATAATTTATTATACTTTTATAATTCAAAATAGGATTAGATACCCTTTTATGTTTAAATTTATTGTTAACCTGAATAAAAGTAGATTTTTCTTCATAACTCAAAGAATTTGGCGGTTAATTTTATTTTCAGAGGAACCTGTATATTAATTGATAAACCACGATAGTTTTTACTTTTTATTTATTTATATATCTCTATATAGTGATTGTTTTTTCAGAATTATTTTCTTTTAGATTAATCAATTATGTTAGGTCAAGGTGTAGTTTTTAATATAGATTATATGGGTTACTTTAGTTTTAATTTTAATTTTAATTTATGAATAACATATATTTATTTAGGATTTGAAAGTAATTTAAATAAATTAATTATTTTGAATTATATTAAAATTAGTGTACATATTGCCCGTCACTCCTATTTTAGGATAAGTCGTAACATAGTAACCCCACCGGAAGGTGGGGTTAGAATATTTACCAAAGTGTAGCTTATATAAAGTTTATTATTTACATTAATTAGAAATCTCCGGTTCATTTTGATTTAAATAACTTTAGTTTTTTTTGTTATTTTTATTTTACTTATATTATTTTAGTATTTAATTAAATAATTATTTATTTTATTACTGATAAGGTATAGTTTTTTAATTTTAGAAATAATTGTTATGTACCTTTTGTATCAGGGTTAATTAAATTTTTAATTTATATTATATTCCCGAATCAAATAGATCTTATTTTAAAATGGTTTCTTGTTTCACAAATTTTTATAATTTAAATTAAGTAGTTAAAAGTTATCCGTTTTTTGTTATATCTGGTTAATTAATAATAAATTCAATTTTAATTATTTTTTGTAATTTAATAAATGAGGGATAATCTTCATTTTATTTTAAAATTTGATTAATATTGATTTTCTTATAGTTTAAATTTCTTATTTAGTTTTTAATAAATTATATCTTTTTATTATAATTATTTTTTATTTAATATAATATTAATTCTTTTTACTAAATTTTTTATTATAATTAATACTGATTAAATTAGTATAATTTTAAATTAAATTTTAATGAATTCGGCAATTCAAATTTTCAAATGTTTAACAAAAACATTTCTTTTAGTAAATTTTTTAAAAGTAATATCTGCTCAATGATTAATTTTAAATAGCTGCAGTATTTTGACTGTACAAAGGTAGCATAATAATTAGTCTTTTAATTGAAGTCTCGTATGAATGATAAAATGAAAAATTTACTTTATTTTTTTTACTATTAAAATTTAATTTTTAAGTGAAAAAGCTTAATTAATTTTTTGGGACGAGAAGACCCTATAGAACTTTATTTATTAAGTTAATATTAATTTATTTAGTTTAAATTTTTATATATTAATTTTTTTAAATTAATTGGGGTGATTATTAAATTTAACTTTAATTTGGATTTTCATTAATTTATGATTTATTGTTCCTTTATTTAAGATTAAAAGATTTAGTTACCTTAGGGATAACAGCGTTATTTTAATGGTAAGTTCTTATTTATATTAAAGTTTGCGACCTCGATGTTGAATTAAGATAATTCCAAGGGGTAGTTTTTTTGGCTTTAAGTCTGTTCGACTTTTAATTTCTTACATGATTTGAGTTCAGACCGGTGTGAGCCAGGTCGGTTTCTATCTGAAAATACATAAATTATTTTAGTACGAAAGGACCATTTAATTCAATTTTTTATTGTTTATTTAAAATATTAGTTTGGCAGAATTATGCGTTAAATTTAGGTTTTAATTATATGTATTTCTACATATCTAATATTGTTTGTTTTAAATTTAGGGTTTTTGTTAATTATGATTTTGCTTTCCGTAGGTTTTTTTACTCTTCTAGAACGTAGGGTTTTAAGTTATATTCAGTATCGGAAGGGTCCGAATAAGGTAGGGTATATTGGATTATTACAACCCTTTAGTGATGGTTTGAAATTATTTTCTAGGGAATCTATTTGACCTTTAAATTCTAACTTGATTATTTATTATTTCTGTCCTGTTTATAGATTAATTCAGTCCTTATTTATTTGGGTTATATATCCGTTTTTATTTAATTGTATTAATTTTAATTATGGGTTATTGTTTTTTTTAGTATGCTCCTCTCTTAGTGTGTATGGTTTAATAGTTTGTGGTTGGTCGTCTAATAGAGTTTATTCTATATTAGGTTGTATTCGTAGAATTTCACAAGCTGTTTCTTATGAAGTTTCTTTGTCATTAATTTTATTATGTTATTTTTTATTAATTGGGGGGTATAATTTTTCTAATTTAGGGTTGTATCAATCTAATATTTGATTTTTATTTATTTCTTTTCCTTTATTTATTTGTTGATTATCTTGTTGTATGGCTGAGACTAATCGTAGACCTTTTGATTTTTCTGAGGGAGAAAGTGAATTAGTTTCTGGGTTTAATGTTGAGTATAGATCTGGTGGGTTTGCTTTTCTTTTTATTGCAGAGTATTCAAGAATTATTTTTATAAGATTAATTACTTCTTTAATTTTTATTGGGGGGGATTATACAAATTTTATTTTTTATTTAAAGTTGGTTTTTTTTTGTTTTTGTTTTATCTGAGTCCGTTCATGTTTCCCCCGTTATCGATATGATAAGCTTATATATCTTGCTTGAAAGTCTTATCTTCCTTTATCTTTGAATTATTTATTTGTCTTTATTTTAATTAAATTTTTATTTACTTATCATTTTTTTTTGTGAAGTTAATAAATTACTCTATTGTATATTTTCAAAATATAAGTTTTATCTTTAAACTAATTAACTATCTAATTAATTTATCTCATGTTTTTGTTATAAGTGGGTCTAAAATAAAGTAAGAGAAGTAAAATAAGGTTAATATTACTCCTGTTGTAGTAAATGGTGGCTCAACTGGTTGAGACCCAATTCATGTTAGAAGTATAAAATTTGAAATAAATAGTCAGTAATTTAATTGTCTGATAGGGTAAAAACTAAGACCCTTGAATTTTATATTTATTGATATAGGTATAATTATCAGGATTATAATTGATAAAAAAAGTGCTAAAACTCCCCCTAGTTTATTAGGGATTGATCGTAGAATAGCATAAGCAAATAAAAAATATCATTCTGGTTGGATGTGAATTGGTGTTACTATAGGGTCAGCTGGGGTAAAATTGTCAGGATCTGATAATATAAATGGTTCTATTATATTTAGTATGAATAGAATTATTAATGTAATAGATATACCTATTAAATCCTTAATTGAATAGTATGGGTGGAATGGAATTTTATCAATTTTTGAATTTAAACCTACAGGATTTCTAGACCCTGAAATATGTAATATAAATAAGTGAATGATCACTATTATTACAATAATAAATGGTAAAATGAAATGTAAAGAAAAAAATCGTGATAGTGTTGGGTTTCTAACTGCAAAACCCCCCCAAATTCAATTTACTAAAGTGCTTCCTAAATAAGGGATCGCTGATAGTAAATTTGTGATTACTGTCGCTCCCCAGAACGATATTTGCCCTCATGGTAAAACGTAACCTAGAAATGCTGCCGCTATGGTTAGAAGAAGAATAATAACCCCTGAAATTCATGTATTAAGTATTTTATAAGATGAGTAATATATACCACGCCCAACATGTAAAAATATGGATATGAAAAATATTGAAGCACCATTGGCATGAATTGTTCGGATTAATCACCCATAATTTACATCTCGTATAATATGACTAACTCTTCAAAATGCTCTTACGATATCTGCAGTATAGTGTATAGATAGTAGAATACCAGAAATTAATTGAATAATTAAACATATACCTAGAATTGAACCCAAATTCCACCAGTTTCTTAAATTAGTAGGGGTTGGTAGGTATACTAAGGAATTTGAGAGAATTGATAGAAGCTTAATAGATTTTAATTTAGATTTATTCATAATTATCCAGATCGGAGTGGTCCTTCAAATAGTTTAATAATTTTATTTACAGAAATTATTGTTAATAGTAAATATAAAACTATTATTATTGTTATAGATATTGATTTTCTGTATAGTTTATTTATTGATATTATATTATTTATTCTACTTTGAATTATTTGAAATTCTTGATTAGAGTCATTTAAAGTTATCTCTTCTATAATTAATATCATTAAAATTAATGGTAGTATCGTATTTAAGTTTAATTTAAATATTTCGTTAGATGTAATTCTTCTTATATATATAAAAATAATTAATAACCCCCCAATTATAGTTAGAAATGTAATTATAGGAATTCATGAGGATAAATTAACTATATTTATAATTAGAATAGTAAGTGTTGTTTGTATCAATAAAGTTAAACCTATAGATATAGGGTTCCTTATTATTATTGATATAATTGAGATTGATGTTATTATTTTAAGCAATATAATTTTAATTTCAGTAAGTATTTTATAAAAATTTAAATTTTGGGGATTTAAGATATGTGTTAAACATTTTACTGATGTTTTAAGAATTTATTCATTTTTAATTTACAAGATTAATATTTTAATTAAATTATTAAAACTAATTTTTATAATAGAACTTAGTTTTCTGGATTAATTATTTTAATAAAATATAAACATTCCTTACCCCCCTTTTTTTTTTTTTTTTTTTAAAAATATTTAATTTTAATTAAATTAATAAATTAAAGATTAATGATCAATTTTTTTTTCTTTTTTTTTTTAATGGGAGTATTATCTCTTAGTTTAGTACGTAAGCATATTTTTCTTTGTTTAATTAGATTAGAGTTTATTATTATTTATTTGTTATTGATTTTTTATTTTTATTGTTTAATATTTTTTTCTTCATTATATTTTTATGTAATTTTTTTAACTTTTTGTGTCTGTGAAGGGGTTTTGGGTTTGAGTTTAATTGTTTTGATAATTCGTTGTCATTCTAATGATTATCTTAATTCTATTTATATATGATAAGTTATTTATTTTATATAATTTTTGTGATCCCTTTATTTAATTTTTATTTTTGGTATTGTTATCAATATATTTATATATTTTTTATTTTTATATTTATGTTTAATTCATCGGAGTTGAATTTGTGTTCAATTTCTTATTTATTCGGGTTGGATTATATTTCTTATAGTCTTATTATTTTAAGATTTTATATTGTTAGATTAATAAATTTAGCTAGTCTTAGTTTAATAGGTAATGGCTCATCTTTTTTGTTTATTAATTATTTAATTTGTTTTTTGTTATTAATTATTTTTTCTTCAATTAATATACTTTTAATGTATATTTCTTTTGAGTTTATTTTGGTTCCTTTAGTAGTTTTGATTTTAGGTTGAGGGTACCAGCCTGAACGTTTACGGTCTGGTATTTATTTATTTTTTTATACTTTATTTGGGTCTTTACCTTTGCTAATTTTTATTTTATATGTCTATATTGATTTTTATTTAATTTGTTTTGTTTTTAATATGAATTTTGATTTTAATTTTGTTCTTCATTTTTGTGTTATTTTACCTTTTTTAATTAAATTACCAATGTTTATACTTCATTTTTGATTACCTAAAGCCCATGTTCAAGCTCCTATTTCTGGCTCTATAATTTTAGCGGGGTTAATATTAAAAATTGGTGGTTATGGTTTAATTCGATTTATATATTTAAATGAGTTTTTTTTTTATAGTTATAGATACGTTTGGTTTTCTTTTGGTATTTTAGGATCATTAATAGTAAGTTTAATTTGTTTAATTCAGGTTGATTTAAAGTGTTTAATTGCTTATTCATCTATTTCTCACATAAGTTTATGTATAATAGGTATTTTAACTATAAGAAAGTTAGGATTGATTGGTTCTTTAATTATAATATTGTCTCATGGTCTTTGTTCTTCTGGATTATTTTGTTTAGCTAGAATTTATTATCTTCGGGTTAATTCTCGTAGATTATATTTAATTAAGGGTATAATTTTTTTTATGCCTAGAATATCAATTTTTTGATTTTTATTTAGTTCATTTAATATAGGTTGTCCACCTAGAATTAATTTTTTAAGAGAGGTTTTAATTGTAATTAGATCTATTTATTATTTTGATTTTTCCTATTATTATTTATTTTTTAGTTCTTTTTTTTGTGCTTGTTTTTGTTTTTATTTATATAGATGTTCTCAGCATGGGGTTTTTAGAGATAGTTTTTCTTATTCTAATGTTTATGTTTCTGAATTTTTATTATTATTTAATCACTTATATCCTTTAGTTTCATTATTGTTTTGATTTGTAATTTTTTAATAATTTAAGTAGTTTAATTAAAATTGAAATTTGTGGTATTTCAGATATTTTCTATGTCTTAAGTTTTGTTAAATAGGTATTTAGTTTGGTTTTTTAATTTATTATTTATTTCTATTTTTTCTTTTTATTTAGGTTTGTATTTTATAAATTTAAATTTTTGTTTATTTATGGAATATAATTTAGTTTGTATAAATTCCTTAAATTTTTATTACGTTTTGATTTTTGATTTTAAATCTTTATTTTTTGTATCTATTGTTTTTTTTATTTCTTCCATAGTAATTTTGTATAGATCTTTTTATATAGGTTATTCTAGTATTTCTTCCAATCGATTTTTGTACTTAGTTTTATTATTTATTTTTAGTATATTTCTTATAATTATAAGACCTAATTTAATTAGAATTATTTTAGGTTGGGATGGGTTAGGTTTAGTTTCTTATTGTTTGGTTATTTATTATAGATCCTTAACTAGAAATTTGTCTGGTATGATTACTTGTTTAACTAATCGTTTAGGTGATATTGGTATTTTGATTTGTATCGGTTGGATTATATCTTTTGGAGGTTGAAATTTTATATTTTATAATTTTTATTTTAGAAATAATATTTTTATTCTCTTGGTTTTATCTTCTTTTACTAAAAGTGCACAGATTCCATTTTCATGTTGGTTACCGGCAGCTATAGCTGCCCCAACCCCTGTCTCGTCTCTTGTTCACTCCTCTACTTTGGTTACTGCAGGTGTCTATCTATTAATTCGTTTTTTTGATAATTTAATTGTATTTAATTATTTATTTATTTTGATGGGTTTATTTACTATAGTATTTTCTTCTTTTTGTGCTAACTTTGAATTTGATTTAAAAAAGATTATTGCTTTTTCAACATTAAGACAGTTAGGTTTAATAATAACTTCTATTTTTATAGGTTTTATTGATTATTCATTTTTTCATTTATTAATTCATGCAATATTTAAGTCTTTATTGTTTTTATGTTCTGGAATTTTTATTTTTTTCTATTTGGATAATCAAGATATTCGTTTCTTAGGGGGTTGTTGTAATTTTCTTCCTTTAACTAGATGTTGCTTTAACATTTCTAATATGGCTTTATGTGGTATTCCCTTTTTATCAGGGTTTTATTCTAAAGATTTAATTATTGAGATGTCTTTTTTCTTTGGGTTTAATTTTGTCATTATATCAATTTTTTATTTTAGTTTAGGTTTAACTTGTTGTTATTCTTTTCGTCTTGTCTACTATTCGTTATTAAGGGGTTTTAATTTTTCACCTTTAAGTTGTATGAAAGACGAATTTAATTTTATAGGTGTAAGAGTTTTAATTATAGGGTTTATTTCTATTGTTTTTGGGAGTTTATTAAATTGAGTGATAAGTTTAGATTTAAGTTGGATTTTTCTTCCGATTTGAGTTAAAATTATATCTTTGATTTTTGTTTTTTTAGGTTTATGATTTGGGTTTGAACTTAATAGATTTAATTACTTAAAATTATTTACTTATTATTTTTTCAATTCTAATATATGGTTTATATTAGGTTATTCAATGTTCTTAACTGAATCTTTTTTTAATTTATTTTTTAATTATTATAAAGTTCTTTATTGAGGTGAATTTTATTTAACTTTAAATTTAAGTTATTTTTTGTTTAGAGTTTCAAATCTTTTTCAGTTATATTTAAACAATACTGTTAGGATTTTTATAGTTTCTTATTTATTATGATTTTTATTTTTATTATGTATTTATAGCTTATTTAGAGTTTAATGCTGAAGACATTAAGGAAATTTTATTTTAAATGCAACTCATTGGTTATTTATCATCTTTTTATTGAAAATAAAATATTTTGTTTAAACTAAATGAATAAGAGTATAACGGAATTTAACCGCATTAAAAGTTAGTTAGCGGCTACTTTTATACATTTACTCTATTAATTGGATTTAAATCATTAATTCTATTAACAATAGAATGCCTCTTAATTTGGCTTCAATTAAACATAGGGTTAATCCTAAATTTAGGTCGAAACTAAATGTAAATTTTACTTCAATGTTTTAAAGAAACCTTATTTAAGGACTTTTTAATTGCAAATTAAATGTTATAATTAACTATGACTTTATTTAGTTCAGTTAAGTAACCCATTTAGTCACTCATAATATAGACCAATTAGTAAAATTGAAATAAAAATTGTAGATGTTAACCCTCAAAATTTTATTATTGAAAATTTTATTGTTAATACTATGGGTATAATAATTACAATTTCTACATCAAAAATCAAAAAAATAATAGCAATTATAAAAAAATGGATTGAAAATGGGAGACGTTTTTTTGAAATTGGGTTAAATCCACATTCAAATGGGGAGGATTTTTGTGTGTTAATAATTGATTTTTTTCTTATTATAATAATTAAAGTAGAAATAGAAATGATAATTAGAATGATTAATATTATATATTTTATTGTTAATATTATTATTCATTTTAGTTAATCCTTTTAATTGGAAGTTAAATATACTTTATATACTAAATGAATAACCTCCTCATCAATAAATTGAAATGTATAGGAATAATCACACTACGTCTACAAAGTGTCAGTATCATGCTGAACATTCAAATCCTACGTGGTGATAATTTGAGTAATGTAATATTTTTATTCGAATTGTTGAAATAATAATAAATATTGTTCCAACTAATACGTGAATTCCATGGAATCCTGTTCTTATAAAAAATAATGATCCATATACTGAATCTGATATACAAAAAGGGGATTGAATGTATTCGTATAACTGAAGTATAGAGAAATATACTCCCAAAATAATGGTAATTATTATTCTTTTAATCGACTGAGTTAAGTTTTTTTCTAGTAATGCTCTATGAGCTCATGTTATTGAAACTCCCGAAGATAGTAGAATTATTGTGTTTAATAAGGGGATACTTATAGGGTTAAATGACTTAATGTTTAATGGAGGTCAATTTATTCCAAGTTCAATTGATGGGGATAAACTTCTATGGAAAAATGATCAAAAGAATGATGCAAAGAATATAATTTCTGATAAAATGAATATAATTATACCTAATTTCATTCTTTTAATAACTTTGATTCTATGTAATCCTTGAAATGTTGATTCTCGCACAATATCTCGTCATCATTGAATTATACATATAATTGTAATTGAAGTACCAATAATAATTAAATAATTGTCTGTTCTTCTAAATATAACGATTGCCCCAGATGTTAATGAAAGGAGCGCTATTGATCTTAAAATAGGTCATGGTCTTTTGTCTACTATATGGAATGGGTGGTTATTCATTTAAATTTCTCTAGAGTATAAGGTTGTTAAGATTATAAATACATATGCTTGAATTAATGATACAGCTGTTTCAAATAGTATTAGTATTATGAAAATAATAATTAAAATTATAGTTATTATTAATCTACATCTATTTCCTAATAAAGCTATTAGTAAATGACCTGCAATTATGTTTGATGTTAATCGAACTGCGAGAGATCCTGGGCGAATTAAGTTTCTAATTGTCTCAATTAGTACTATAAATGGTATTAATCTTGATGGTGTACCACTAGGTACTAAGTGAGTAAATATCAAGTTTGTTTTGTTTATTCATCCGTAAATTATGAATGATGTTCATAATGGTAGAGCTAATGCTAATGAAAATGTTAAGTGAGAAGTGGATGTAAAAATATATGGGATTAGCCCTATTAAGTTATTAATTAAAATAAATACTCTAATTCTTATAAATATAATTCTTGACCCCTTAGTTGGTATAATTAAAATTAATTCTTCTTTTATAGAAGTGTAAATTTTTAAAATTAGATTTATTATGTTATTTATTTTAATTCAGTAATTTTGGTTAAATATTATAATAAAAATTAAAGATCTAGTTCAATTTAATGATATAAACCCTGTACAAGGATCAAATGTTGAAAATAAATTTATTATCATTTTCAAATTAAGTTTAATTTTTTTATAATTATTGTTGATTTAAGTGAAGTATAGTAATTGAAATAAACTATTCTAATTGTTATTATTACTATCGAATTAAATATTAATATGAGGGTTAATCATCATATAGGTGATATTTGGGGAATAAAGAAATAATATATATATATATTATTTTTAATTTGACAAATTAATGTTTTTTTAAACTAATTTCTTCATTAAGGGTAATTGCTAATTTACCATATTTTGATTTAAGAGATCATTACTTGCTTTAAGTATCTTAATGACTTCATGTTGATTCATTTTATAAATGATTTTATATTTACTCTTTCTAATGAAATAGGTATAAATCTATGATTTGAACCACAAATCTCAGAACATTGACCGAAATAAATCCCTGGTCGTGTTAATATTATATTACCTTGATTGATTCGTCCTGGTGAAGCATCAATTTTTATCCCTACTGATGGGATAGTTCAAGAGTGAATAACATCAGATGATGATGCTAAAATTCGAATTATTGTATTGAATGGAATAATTATTCGGTTGTCTGTATCTAATAATCGAAAATCTCTTAAGTTATTATGTGGATTTATATAAGATTCAAATTCGATTTCATTAAAATCTGAATATTCATATGATCAGTATCATTGATTTCCTATTACTTTAATTGTTATTATGGGTTTTATTGATTCTTCAATTAAGTATAAGATTCGCAATGATGGTAGGGCAATAAAAATTAAGGTTACTGCTGGTATTAATGTTCAAATTAATTCAATTGTTTGGTTTTCTAAAATTAGTCGGCTTGTTAGTTTATTTGTAAAGATAGAAATAATTACATATCTCACTATTATTGTGATTATTATAACAATTATTATTGTGTGGTCATGAAATAGTATTAGTTGTTCTATAATTGGTGACACTGAGTCTTGTATAATTTTAGATATTCATGTGTTTATTTCTAAAGAAATAAAAATATTTATTAGTGAATCTTAAGTTCATTACATTCATTCTGCCACATTAGAATTTAGTAATTAATGGTAATTCTGTGTAAGAGTGTTCTTGTGGTGGTGTTATTTGTATTCATTCAATAGAAGATTGGTTGTTGATTGAAAATATCACTACTCGTTTTGAAATTATTCTTTCTCAAATAATGATTATTAGTATTATAATTCTTAAAGTTGAGGTTAATCTACCAAATGACGAGATTGTGTTTCATGAAGTATATATGTCAGGGTAATCAGAATAACGACGGGGTATTCCTCTAAGACCGAGATAGTGTTGTGGAAAGAATGTAATGTTAACTCCTAAAAATATAATAATAAATTGAGTTTTTAATCATTTATTGTTTAATGAAAGTCCTGTAATTAATGGGTATCAATGAATAAATCCGGCTAGAATAGCAAATACTGCGCCTATAGAAAGTACATAATGGAAATGGGCTACTACATAATAAGTATCATGCAGTACTACGTCAATTGATGAATTTGATAAGATGATTCCTGTTAAACCTCCAATAGTAAATAAAAAGATGAATCCTAGGGATCATAATATTGAGATGTTAAAATTATTATATACTCCGTGTATAGTTGCTAATCATCTAAAAACTTTAATTCCGGTGGGAACAGCAATAATTATAGTTGCTGATGTAAAGTATGCTCGAGTGTCTACATCTATACCTACTGTAAATATGTGGTGAGCTCATACTACAAAGCCTAGGATTCCAATTGAGATTATAGCATAAACTATTCCAATGAATCCAAATGATTCGTTTTTTCCTCTTTCTTGGATAATGATATGTGAAATTATACCAAATCCTGGTAAAATAAGAATATATACTTCCGGGTGACCAAAGAATCAAAATAGGTGTTGAAATAAGATAGGGTCCCCCCCTCCTGAAGGATCAAAAAATGAAGTATTAATATTTCGGTCAGTTAATAATATTGTGATAGCACCTGCTAGAACTGGTAGTGATAGAAGTAATAGGAATGCTGTAATTATAACAGATCATACAAATAAAGGGGTTTGATCTATTTTTATCCCCACTGTTCGTATATTAATCACAGTGGTAATGAAGTTGACAGCTCCCAGGATTGAAGAAATTCCTGCGAGATGAAGGGAGAAGATTGCTATATCAACTCTTGGTGAGGTATGGGCCAAGTTTGATGAAAGCGGTGGGTATATAGTTCAACCTGTTCCCACTCCTAATTCAACTGTTGATCTAAATAATAGTAAGGTTAGTGAAGGTGGTAGAAGTCAAAATCTTATGTTATTAAGTCGAGGGAATGCTATGTCTGGTGCTCCAATTATTAATGGTAGAAGTCAGTTACCAAATCCTCCAATTATAATTGGTATTACTATAAAGAAAATTATAATTAATGCATGGGATGTAACTACTGTGTTATATACTTGATCATTGTTTATTAATGGTCCAGGTTGTCTTAATTCTAATCGAATAATTAGTCTTAGTATTATTCCTACAATACCAGACCAAATACCAAATATAAAGTATAATGTACCGATATCCCTATGATTAGTTGAAAATAATCATTTATTCATTAGGGTGTCTGAATAAAGTAACAAATTGTAAATTTGTCAATGAAGTTGATTCTCCTAATAGGTTTTAATAGTTTAAAAAATGTTAAATTGCAAATTTAAGGATACCTTGTGTTTAAAACTTAAGATTTACTTTAAGTAATTTTAACTTTGAAGGCTAATAGTTTGTTTAACTTAAAATCCTTGAAGAGATTTTAAGTTAAACAAAGTTAAAGGAAGTATAATTCTAGTAATAATAATAAAAGAATTAAAATTTAGTTTAGTTGTTATTAATCATTTTGGTATATTAAAAAATATAATTGTGGATATAATTACTATACGAGTATAAAAGAATATAACTAGTAATGATGTTATCACTATGATTACAGTATTTAAATATTCATTTTTTGCTAGTATAAATTTAATTACTAATAATTTTCCAAAAAATCCTATAAATGGAGGAAATCCACCTATTGATAAAAGTGTAAATCAACAACAAATTTTAATTGAAATATTAAAATTGTTAATGATTATTTGATTAATAAAGTTTAAATTTAATTTTATAATTAAATAATTTGTTAATATTAAAGAAATTGAGTATATAGCAAAGTAAGTTGATCAAATTTCTAATCTTTCTGTGCATGATAAAATTAATGATATATTAAAAATTGATGAGTATACTAGAATTTTTTTAATTGAGTTTTGATTTAACCCAGAAATTGAACCAATTACTAATCCTATAATAATGAATAGGTTGACATTTTCATTAAGATACATAAGTATATTGATAGGAGCTAGTTTTATTAAGGTTAATATTAATAAAATTGGATAATATCCTATCCCTTCAATGATTGAGACTACTCATGTATGAAAAGGTCTCACCCCTAATTTTAATAAAATAGATATTAATAATACTGTAGTGTTTAAAGTTAATATCGATATTATAATAACCCCTATTATTATAATTGAAGATCTTAATCTTTGAATGATAAAGTATTTAATACAAGATTCTGAATTAAGTTTAAATTTTTTTGATATGATAGGAATAAATATTATTATTGATAGTTCTATTCCTAGTCAAATCGTTACTCAGTTATTTGAACTAATTGCAATAGTAACCCCTATTACTATGCAAAAGTTGAATAAAATTTCAAGATTTATTAAAATTAAAAAGAAGAAATTTAATTCTATATTTAGGTTATGGGCCTAATAGCTTATATTAGCTTATCTTTTTGTAATTTAGTGTATAATGCACATGAATTTTTGAAGTTCAAGGTTAAGTTTAATTCTTTGATTTACAATAAGGGTATTAAATTACTTAATTTATTCTATCAAAATAATCCTTTAGTCAGGCACCTTATT